GAGGAAATTAGGTGAAGTACTCCAGATACAAAGTAGGGAAAAGTATCTAGAACCTCTCCTCCCGGCCCTACTCCCCAACCTAGAGTAGCTAAATGCGGAAGTAAAATCAATCCTTGTTCATACATGGGCTTTTCTGGTACGAAATGGGCCACTTCAAATAGGTTCATTGCTCCGGCCCAGAATACGATTAATCCGGCATGAGCTACGTGAGCTCCAAGTAGTTTACCGGACAAATTGATAAGTCTGGCATTCCCAGCCCACCAAGCAAAGCCGGTGGTTTCTTGGTCACGACTAGCTAAAACGAAAGTTCCATTAAAGAGCGTTTCCACGTGGTAGAACCTCCTCAGGGAATATAAGATTTTCATGAGGCTGATCCTGAGCTGCCATCCACGCACGAATACCCTCGTTTAAAAGAATATTTTTAGTGTAGAAAGTCTCAAATTCAGGATCTTCCGCTGCACGGATTTCCTGGGAAACGAAGTCATAGGCACGCAAGTTCAGAGCTAGGCCAACTACGCCAATAGCACTCATCCATAAACCGGTGACAGGTACAAATAGCATAAAGAAATGTAACCAACGTTTATTGGAAAAAGCAACACCAAAGATTTGGGACCAAAAGCGGTTAGCAGTGACCATTGAATAAGTTTCTTCAGCTTGAGTTGGATTAAAAGCGCGGAAGGTATTTGCACCATCACCATCTTCGAATAGAGTGTTTTCTACGGTAGCCCCATGAATAGCACATAGGAGAGCCGCACCTAATACTCCGGCAACTCCCATCATATGAAATGGGTTCAACGTCCAATTATGAAATCCTTGGAAGAAAAGGATGAATCGAAATATAGCTGCTACGCCAAAACTCGGCGCAAAGAACCAACCAGATTGTCCCAGTGGATAAATAAGGAATACGGAAACAAAAACAGCGATTGGACCTGAGAATGAAATTGCATTATAAGGCCGCAATTGAACAGACCGAGCAAGTTCAAATTGACGTAACATGAAACCTATTAGTGCAAAAGCCCCATGGAGAGCGACAAAAGTCCACAGACCACCCAATTGACACCAACGAGTAAAATCCCCCTGTGCTTCTGGGCCCCATAGTAGCAACAAAGAGTGTGCTAAACTATTGGCAGGGGTGGAAACTGCCGCGGTTAAGAAATTGCAACCTTCCAAATAGGAACTAGCCAATCCATGGGTATACCAAGAAGTTACAAAAGTAGTCCCAGTAAACCACCCACCTAAAGCAAAATAAGCACAAGGAAAGAGCAATAAGCCGGACCATCCTACAAAAACGAAACGGTCTCTTCGTAACCAGTCGTCCATAATATCAAATAGATCTTTTTCTTCTTTAGTAACTCTACCAAGGGCTATAGTCATAGTGATCCTCCTATTCAATTACTTCAACCATTTCCGAGCACCTCATCTTATTTCCAAGGCATGTGATAATTTGATTATCTGTAGACGATTTATTTCTAGTTCAATGCCCTTTTTCAATGGTCTCGAAGATAGAAATTTTGCATTTTTATCTATGGGGTCACAACCGAGGTCATGGTAAATTCATGAATTTCATTCGATGAATTTTTCTTATACTATAGAAATAAGGAAATAAATATTTGAATTCAGCATTATTCCAGGATTCCTATTTTAAAGCCTATCTTTTAAGGTAAAACCCCTCTTTTCTCATTCGATTTTTATTGCATGGGTGGAAAAACAAAAAAGGGATTCTGAAAAAAAAAAAAGAAAGATATTGAAAAGAAAAATTGACTTTCGAAATACATTTTTATGTGTAACGGAAAAGAGTTGGGATTTCTTCTTATTCCTATAGAACGTTTAGTAACAAGAATATGAAATCGTAAATAGCGATAAATTCTTGTCTTGCGGGGTCTAAGTCTAAGGAAATAAAAAAAATCCGCTTATACAACAATTTCATCCACATCGAATTTATATATCAGAATAGCGGATAGAGGTATCATTCAAGGGGTCAGGTCTACTTACTTTATCTTTCTTTCCAATTTTATCGTGGGTTTGATGAGAATCTTTTTTTCTTAATGTTAATAAAAAAGAAAAAAAAAACAATTTTTTTATAACTGCTTTTTTTATTCTAACAAGTCCTATACGGAAAGAGAAAATATATATGATAGTCTCTCAAGCTATATCGAATTTAGGAAAGAAAAAACAAAAATTTTCTTCTTTTTTTTATTAACATTAAGAAAAAAGAATATAACTAAAATGGAATTGGCAATATAATTTTTATGCACTTTTGAAATGAAAAAAAGAAGAATTTTTTGCAATTGTTATTTATTGCCTCTGTTATATCACGAAAACCTTTCGATTTGGAACGGGGAGAGATGGCTGAGTGGACTAAAGCGGCGGATTGCTAATCCGTTGTACAATTTTTTTGTACCGAGGGTTCGAATCCCTCTCTTTCCGCCCCCTTGGATCATTTGGGACTTTCGAATTGTAAGGAATTCTGACCCCCGAATTTTTTCATAGATAAATGTACGAAATAAATCCAATTTGTAAGAAAAAATTCCCCAAAATTTTGGATTTTTACTCCTCACGCCCAGGATTACGTCCTGGGTCATTAGATAAGAATCCAAAGATAAAGAGAGAAACAAAGAATATCACTACTGTATAAACAAAAAGTTTGAGAGTAAGCATTACATAATCTCCAAGATTTTTTTTTAGGAATAGATTACCCGTTTTTCCTTACCACACAGATCCACTAGGATGGGTTTTGTTTATTTTGACACCTAAAAATGCAAAAATAGATTCTGAAAAAAAAAAGCAAGAATTCTTTTATAATAAGCATTCTTATCAATATCAAAAATTCGTTTAGGTATTGTGTGGGTACCTAAAGGTACCTGCTCAGCGTAGGTGTAGGGGGGTAGAAAGGCTGATCCAAGATTATTGCTACAGCTATACATTCAATGTAGAAGAATTTGAATTTTAGAAGCGAAGGTTCATAATATAAGACTTCTAGGCTCTTATCCATTTTTTCTTTTTTGAAATAAATACATCATTCAATTTGGCGGACGTATATAGTAAAGATTTCATCGAAAACTTACAGCAGCTTGCCAAACAAACGCTAATAGAAAAAAGAGTACAGGTATGACAGGCATAACATCTACGATTGGGTTGAAAATGGCATAAGCTTCGGGTAATTTGGCAAAGAAAAAACTAGTTGGAGAAAGAAAAGAGTTAAAACAGATACAGATTAAACTAAGTATATTAGGCATAACAAGCATTTCGTTCTTGTAGAGTAGATAATTGGATTTTGATTGAGTTATTTTTCTAAGGGAAAAAGGAAAAGAAAAGGTAGATTCAAAACAAAATCCTTTTTTCTTCAGACTTTCCCAAACACAAAATACCTCCTTGTGTTCGCATTCTCAAATGAGAATGGAAGAAATTCGACTTTCATATAATATCTTAATAGAATTCCATGTAATGATCAATGCATTTTTTGGATTCTATATTATCCGCATGTCTAGAATCCTAGCAAGAAAATATTCATCATTTTTTAGATAATTGAAGTGGGATTGACGAATAATATATAAACAAATAGCGTTTATTTGTGTCGCATAAAAGAAATGGGGCGTGGCCAAGTGGTAAGGCAGCGGGTTTTGGTCCCGTTACTCGGAGGTTCGAATCCTTCCGTCCCAGATTTTTCTGATGAAACGAAAGATAGAAAAGGGGGGAGTATCCTAATTCTATGTTTCATGGCTAGATTAAAGAGTAGGATGTTTTTAGTTTCAGTACAGGCCTTAAAACTTTTGACCAAGATTGGCGTGAGAAAAAAGAAAAGAGTTTCTATTCTACGGATAGGGACTCGATTTTTCTATTTTAGGTATTATCTTACTTTGCAAATATCCATTTCTAAATCAAAGGAACGCGAGGATTAGAGATAAATGCATATATTCTGTCTACTCGACTTTCGAATTGATTGAAAAAAAAAAATCATACTTTTTTTTCTTTCTTTTGTTACTCGAGTTGAAGAAGTATGAGAATTTTATAACTACTAAAAAACTGCTAATCTTTTCATTGGCACAGTTTATTTGGTTAATAGTTAATTGTTTTTGTTACAAAAAAATATATTAGTAATTAAATTAATTAAACTTTTTTGGGGTTGGTAGTTTTTTTGTTGGAGAAGAGTAGATCCTTCTCACTTCAGGATTGATCATCTCGAGTTTTCTGTTAAGGATGGAAATTTAATAATAAATAAGTCTTAAGCAAACTATTTTATTCATCTTTTTCTAACTAAGCTTCATTCATATAATAGAATATGGGTTTAAATAAATTGGATCTTTGCGGAGTCTTCCCGAGAAATACTTATTTTTTTTTAGCTTCATAGAAAGCAAGTTTGAATTAGTATACAAAACCCATGACTAAATGACTATTCATGATTCCATCCATATTGGATCAATTCTCGATACCACTTTGCAATAAAATAAGAGGAATGTTATGGTAAAACTTCGTTTAAAACGATGTGGTAGAAAGCAACGTGCGACTTGAAGGACACGATCAATTGTGGATTTTGCTATCCATCATTTTCCATAGTAATGAAAATGCTCTTGGCTCGACATAGTCTGTTCTATTCGTCCCGAATCGAATTTGCGCTGGATTGTTTGTAGTATACGATGGAGCTCGAGAGGACAGAATTTTTTTATCAAGGGAAAGAATCTAGGGTTAGTGAAAACTAATAAATTAGGCCAACTTTGTCAGTCTATCTTTAATATAGAAATCGAAAGGTTAAAATTAAGAAAAAAGTCCAATTTTGGAAGATTGGAAAAACTTTTTCGATTAAAAGTCTATCAGAATTAATCATTCATATTCGATTTCTATAGAAGAGGGAAATGCTTTATCGAAGGAAATAAGAAAAAAAGAAAGGGTATGTTGCTGCCCTTTTGAAAGAAAAAAGAATAGGAATTCCCGAAGTAATGTCTAAACCCAAGGATTTCACAAATCAAAGATAAAGTATTCCAGAACAAGTAAACGCGATTTTCAACTGTCTCAATAATAGAATTAGATCAGAATAATGAATAAAAGTAAATTTGTTCGAGATAAGATAAAGAAAAGAGTTTATAGACGACTCAAAAAATTTCGAAGGATTTTTCTTTTCAAGTTTGTCAGTCAAAATTAGTCAACTTGAGTCATGAGTATAAATGAAATGGATTTTCTCTTTTCTGTAAGGAAATTAATGCAAGTCATAGTCTAATTTTTATCTACTTGTATTATAGACAGAGATTCGAATCATTTTCTCGAGCCGTATGAGGAGAAAACCTCCTATACGTTTCTAGGGGGGGCTTTGTTTATCTACATCTATCCCAATAAGCTGTCTATCGAATCGTTGCAATTGATGTTCGATCTCGAAGAGAAGGAAGAGATCTTCGAAAAGTGGGTTTTTATGATCCGATAAAGAATCAAACTTGTTTAAATGCTCCAGTTATTCTCTATTTCCTTGAAAAAGGTGCTCAACCTACAAGAACTGTTTATGATATTTTAAGGAAGGCAGAATTCTTTAAAGATAAAGAAAGAACTTTGAGTTAATTGAAGAACTAAATGAATACAAAAGTAAGAAAGGGTCACTAGTGCCCCTTAATTTATTAATTATTTAGGCACAATTTGCCTCTTTCTTAGTCCTATTTTTTTTCTGCATTTATGTCGTGCCAATCCAACAAAAGCTTATATTTTATTTCTTTTTTGTATCTAATTGGTTTTCTTACCATTGTATTTAGATTGACAAAGGTCTATTGAACAAATAGAATCTGTAGATAGATAGATCTCTTTATCGTCACTCCATATTAGGTTAGGTATTTCTGTCTACACTTCGCTCAAATGATAGGGTTGTTCTCCTTGCATGTACTCTCATACAAAATTTTTTTATTTAAAGAAATTCAAATTGCTAAAAAAACGACAATTTTTGCATTGTGATTGGAGCCGCTCCTTTTTTAACCTTAGTGAAATTTAACAGGATCTGTTCATTTTGGTATTTGTGTGTGTTTTTTTTTTTAATGGGTGCTAAAATCTTTCTTTTGATGTCTTGCTAATTCAATGTTTTGACAGGTGCGTACAGTATAATTTCATCGATTTTTGGATTTCGATCGTATCTAAGATCCTATTTTATCTGGGTTGCTAACTCAATGGTAGAGTACTCGGCTTTTAAGTGCGACTATGATCTTTTACACATTTGGATGAAGCAACAAATTCGTCCAGACTCTTGGTAGAGTCTAGAAGACCACGACTGATCCTCAAAGGTAATGAACGGAAAAAATAGCATGTCGTAATAAAATCAATTTCTTTTTTTTTTTTTGAATAAAAAAATTCCGATTTTCTAGGTCTAGTGAATAAATGGATAGAGCCTGGTTCTAATTCTGGTAAAATAAAAAGCAACGAGCTTAACTTCTTAATTGGAATGATTCCCCGATCTAATTAGACGTTAAAAATAGATTAGTGCCTGATGCGGGGAAAGGTTGGGTTTTCCTGTGAGTGGACCCTTCACCTTTTTTTTTAGAAATCCTTATTATTCTTGATTATGGATTGAAAAGGGATGTTATGAATGTGTAAAAGAAGCAGTATATTGATAAAAAGACTGTATTCCAAAGTCAAAAGAGCGATTGGCCTGCAAAAATAAAAGATTTGTTCTTTCAAAAACAAATTCAATAGAAAAGATCTATGGATTAGACTTCTTTCCAAGGTTTGTATTAAAAAATGCAACGCCCTGTTTTGACCATATTGCACTATGTATCATCATTTGATAAATCGAGAAATGCTTATTTCTCTTATTCAAGTAGAAATACAAATGGAAAAATTCAAAGAGTATTCAGAAAAACAGAAATCTCGTCAACAATACTTCATCTACCCACTTCTATTTCAGGAATATATTTATACATTTGCCCATGATTATGGATTAAATGGTTCTGAACCTGTGGAAATTCTTCGTTGTAATAACAAGAAATTTAGTTCACTACTTGTGAAACGTTTAATTATTCGAATGTATCAGCAGAATTTTTTGATAAATTCGGGTAATCGTCCTAACCAAGATCGATTGTTGGATCACACCAATTATTTGTATTCGGCGTTTTATTCTCAGATTATATCTGAGGGGTTTGCGATCGTTGTAGAAACCCCATTCTCACTAGTAGAACTATCTTGTCAAGAAGAAAAAGAAATACCAAAGTTTCAAAATTTACAATCTATTCATTCACTATTTCCCTTTTTAGAAGACAAATTTTTGCATTTACATTATCTATTACATATAGAAATACCCTATCCTATCCACTTGGAAATCTTGGTTCAACTCCTTGAATACCGGATCAAAGATGTTCCATCTTTGCATTTATTGCGATTCTTTCTCAACTATTATTCGAATTGGAATAGTCTTATTACTTCAATGAAATCTTTTTTTATTTTGAAAAAAGAAAATAAAAGACTATTTCGATTCTTATATAACTCTTATGTATCAGAATATGAATTTTTCTTGTTGTTTCTTCGTAAACAATCTTC